GAAAGGAGGGTTCATTTTATTTAAATTAAATAACTAAAGTTTTATCTTTTGCTGAAGAAGTTTTGATAGCTACGGATCACAAAAAACACTAAAATCATAACAGAAAAATGCATTGTGGAAAAATCGATAGTTTCTTTTTTAGTTCCGAAAATGAAACGAAAATTCAAATAGAAAAATAAAAAGAATGTAAATAGTCTTTCTTTTTTTTGTTGTTGCTTGAATATTTTATATTCAATTGAATATAATAAATAAAAAGCATTTTTGTTTTCAAATCAAATAAATCATTATTTATCTATAATTCGTTGGAACAAAAAAAGGGGCCCGGCTAGGTACTGACCAGGCCAGGCCATCAGAATAAGAAGGGCCTTTCGAACAAAATCAACACAAAGATGTCTTCTTTTTTTTTTCTTTATTTTGATTTTTTTATTTATAGGCTCGTTCGAGCCCTTCCTTTATCTAATTATCTAATCTAAAAGAAATTCCTGATTTGTATATCTCTATAGAATAGAGAAAGAAAGACTCCTTACATTATGTATAATGTAGTAATTCTCTTTTTCAATTGGGAGAGATGGCTGAGTGGACTAAAGCGTCGGATTGCTAATCCGTTGTACGAGTTATTCGTACCGAGGGTTCGAATCCCTCTCTTTCCGGTTCCGTTGATGACTTGATTTATTTATTTATTTTTCAAATTTTTGAAATCTTAGTTAAACGTGTGGAATAGATAAAATCCTAAGAAAATTTGAAAATTAACCAAGGAAAAACCTTTTGGATTTTATTCTTCACGTCCAGGATTACGTCCTGGATCATTAGATAGGAATCCAAAGATGAAGAGAGAAACAAAAAATATCACTACGGTATAAACGAAGAGTTTCAGAGTAAGCATTACACAATCTCCAAGATGATTTTTTTTTTGGAAAAAAAAAGAGAATAGATCTTCCATTTTTCTACCACATATCCTATTTTGACACCAAGAAATGAGGTTTTTCTAGAAATAGAAATGAATTGTCAGAAATTTATTTGGAATAAGAGTTTTTCATTAACAAAAATTTCTTTCATATCCAAATTCGATATTGTGGGAGACCCTAATATAATTATAATTAATATATATAGGGTTAGGGTCTTTCACTGGAAAAGGGTCAAAAAAAGGAGGAAATGGGGTAAGCCGGATTTATGGCGACTATCCAAGAATTTCAATGTGTGAATCGAGGGTTCAGACTCTAAAACTTATCTGATTTTATCAATTGTTAGAGAATTTTTTCTCGAAGAAATCATGAATCTTCTAGGATATTATTAAGGATCTCATCGAAAACTTACAGCAGCTTGCCAAACAAAGGCTAAGAGAAAAAAAAACAAAGGTATGACTGGCATAACATCTACGATTGGATTCAAAAAAGCATAGGCTTCGGGCAATTTGCCGAAGAAAAAACTACTCGAATAAAGGGCAGAATTAAGACAAATACAGATCAAACTAAAGATATTAAGCATAACAGACATTTTGTTCTTGGAGATAATTTCATTTTGATTGAGTTATTGATATAAGGAAAAAGGAAGAAAGGAAGTAAGGTATACAAAAAATCCTTCTTTTTCTTTGAACCCACCCAATCAAAAATCCTCCAATTCTCAAAGGAGAATAGAAGAAATCATACTTTCATACAATATCTTAATTGAATTATATGTAATGATCAATAAATTAAGTTGAATTCTATATCTATATGGATTAAAATCCTAGTAATAATCTATTCTATAGATATTTGGACTGGAGTTGACAAACAACCAATAACAATATTATTGTTTCTTAGTGTAGATTAGAAATTGATAATGGGGCGTGGCCAAGTGGTAAGGCAACGGGTTTTGGTCCCGCTATTCGGAGGTTCGAATCCTTCCGTCCCAGAGCCATATCCATTTTTTTATAATTTTAGAATAAAGATTGTTTTCTTGAACAACTTTCTGTTTAAAGTCTAATTTTAGATGGAATGTGATTCTTTTATATCTTATATGAATCATATCTTTTTTCACAAACTGAACTGAATCGAGTTCAAATGACACGCATCTGGACCTGAATCTATTTTTTATCAGGTAAGATGAGAACATGGATCAAAACAAAAGAGTTTGAATTCAAAAAAGTTGGGTGGGCTTTTCATCATATGTTCATTCCCTTTGATATTTAGGGAAGTTAGTTACTTGGAAAAACTTTCCATCCCATATCTATTTGAATTTTCAACGATGGATGTATTTTGAATCGAGATGCAAAAGAATCTATATTCCCTATCTCTTATTATTTATCCCGTAAATGAGGGAGTCTAATTAGTAATTAGATTTTTCTCGAGATCTCTGAATTCGAAACAAGAGCGAGTTCTTGATACTAATTAAATTCAATCAATAGGACTAAGTCTCTTAGTGGGTTAGACTAAAGCTTGACTAAATTTGGACTTATTGTTTGTCTTTGTAACTAGACAAGTCATTTCCCATACCGGATCAGGATTCCTTTTTTTTTGCTCTATCATTCCCATAGAAAGAATAGGGGAGTGGATAGGAGATAATCAGTATTAATTTAAATATCTGTATCTGTCCAAATCTCATTAACAAATGATCAAATAACATATTTATATATGTTTATATGTTATGGAATCGATGTATTTTCTTTGAATCTCGTTTTTTTATTTTATTTAGGTATTTTTTTTGTTTGGCTATAATGAAGAATTGTAAATCTATGTAACGATTGGATTGAGGCAGGGGTGATTTATCCTATCCCTTTTATTCACTTTATGACAAGATTCGATTATTGAAATATTACTCAACCCCATGTTAAACAAAATGCATATAAAATGATGAAATGTTTAGCTTATATGTATCGTTCTATTTCAATGTTCAATGACAATAGTCTTTCGGTTTTTGTGAAAAAGGTTTGGGATCCCTTAAATTTTTTAAACTAAAATTAGTTAAATTAAGTATTATAGAATATCTATAACAGTGACCAATTGTTCAGTCTATCTGATAGATACGAAAACCCCTCTCGATTTTTTCGATTTGGATTTTCGCAATCAGATGAAAAGAATAAAGATTCAAATCTTACCTTACATCAGTTTTTTTATCCATCTCATGAAAAAAAATGGGATTTCTTTCTTCTTTTCTGTGATCTATTTATCTATTTGAAATCAGTGATGGGTCAATTAAAAAAAAAAAAAGACTTATCTTTTAATGATGTCTAAATAGGAACCTTTTTCCATTCGAAATAGTTTTAATAACTATTTTGAATGATTCCTTGTAAGTTGAATCTTTGGTACTCAAAAAGTAGGAAATAGGTCAATCTATCCTATTGAGTCACTTGAAGTAGCAGACTTCAAAAGAACTTATTTATTCGTTTATCTATTTCTATTTCTTTATATATATGTTAAAGATGGTGTCTTGCTAAGACTTCTTCAGAAAAATCTTTACACATATCATATATAGAAGAAAAAGTATAGATTACGCGATGTCTATGTACAACTGAACCAATGACTATTCATGATTCCATGATTGAATCAATTCCATACCGGTTCCAAATTAGAGGAATGTTATGGTAAAACTTCGTTTGAAACGATGTGGTAGAAAGCAACGTGCGACTTGAAGGACAGATCCGTTGTGGATTTTTACATCCGCTATTTTATATTTATATAGGAATGAAGGTGCTCTTGGCTCGACATCGTTTGTTCTGTTCCACTTGAACCCTTCGTTTTTTGCTTTTTGTTGGGTTGTAAATAGTCCACGATGGAGCTCGAGTGGAAAGGATTAATTCATTTCTCGGGGGCAAGGATCTAGGGTTAATGCCAATCAATAAATTGGAACAACTTCGTAAATATATCTTCGAGATAGAAATGGAAAGGATCCAATTTGAGCAAGTTTCCAATTCAAAAGCAAAACCTGTTGGAATTGATCAAACGTTTTCGATCCAAAGTGTATCACGCGGGAATCAACTGTCCGTAGGATTCTTTGATAGAAAGAGAAATCACAAAAAAGGGTATGTTGCTGCCATTTTGAAAGGATTAAGAAGCACCGAAGTAATGTCTAAACCCAATGATTTAAAACAAAGATAAAGGATCCCAGAACAAGGAAACACCCTTTTAATTGTCTCGATAGTCTCAATAACTGGATCAGACTGAAGAATCAAAATAGAATTTTAAACGAGACAAACAAAAGGGGGTAAAGACCACTCAATAAATGAAATTTATTAAAGATTTTTTCCTTTAAGCTATTTGAGAGTTATCCAACTTGAGTTATGAGTACGAATGGTTTCTTTTTCATTTTCAGGAAGGAAGAAGAAAAAAAAGACTTAAATCATAGTCTAATTGATTTTATAGGCTCATTTGTCATTTATTAGAATTCCATACATAGACAAAACTTCGAATCAAATCATTTTTTCTCGAGCCGTACGAGGAGAAAACTTCCTATACGTTTCTAGGGGGGGTATTGTTCATCTACATCTATCCCAATGAGCCGTCTATCGAATCGTTGCAATTGATGTTCGATCCCGAAGAGAAGGAAAAGATCTTCGAAAAGTGGGTTTTTATGATCCACTGAAGAATCAAACTTATTTAAATGTTCCTGCTATTCTATATTTCCTTGAAAAGGGTGCTCAACCTACAGGAACTGTTCAGGATATTTTAAAGAAGGCAGAAGTTTTTAAGGAACTTCGACCTAATCAAACGAAATTCAATTAAAGAAATACCAAGGGGGGGTAGTGATTTGTATATAACTTTGTATAACTTTTCTCTACTATTTTTTTATTTCCCCCCTTAATCCTGCTTTATTCGTATCTATTTCTCATTGCTTCTGTCGAATTCCATGGTCGATAACAACAAAACCTTAGTTTATTGATCATATAAATCTCAAATTCGGACATTTCATTTCTTTCAATTATGTGGTTTTCGTTGGAATTTGACTAACCAACAAGGAATCCAGTTTGTTTATTCCACTTAGATTGATGAAATACATTAAAAATCCGATATTTTTTTTTCCAATTC